AATACTATTGTTCCTCCCCCAAGTAATAAGATAAATGATTGGTTACAATATACCTATGGTCTATATTCTCTATAAAGGACCAGAAATGCCTTGCTTACGTATCATTAGGAAATGCATTAACATAAATACAGCAGTAAGAAGGGGTAATACAAAAGTGTGTAAACTATAAAAACGGGTCAAAGTGGATTGTCCCACACTAGCACTTCCACGCAATAACTCTACCAAAGGCGATCCTATTACCGGAATAGCTTCTGGAACGCCTGTTACGATTTTGACTGCCCAATAACCAATTTGGTCCCGAGGTAAGGAATAACCTGTTACACCAAAAGATGCGGTCAACACAGCCAGAACCACACCTGTAACCCAAGTCAATTCGCGAGGTTTTTTAAAACCACCAGTGAGATAGACACGAAATACGTGCAGGATCATCATTAAGACCATCATACTTGCCGACCATCGATGAACTGATCGGATTAACCAACCAAAGTTAGCTTCAGTCATTATGTATTGGACAGAAGCAAAAGCCTCAGTAACGGTTGGACGATAGTAAAAAGTCATAGCAAATCCTGTAGCTACTTGTACCAAAAAACAAGTAAGCGTAATTCCTCCTAGACAATAAAATATGTTAACATGAGGAGGAACATATTTACTAGTTATATCATCTGCAATCGCCTGAATCTCGAGGCGTTCTTCGAACCAATCATAGACTTTATTGAGATAGGTAAACCAAGAGGACTCCCCCCCTGAGAACCGTATATGAGAATTTCATCTCGTACAGCTCAAACAAAACACCCAAATAATAGCTGAAACGGATATGGAATAGAAAGTTTGAAACTTCTTAATCTTTTCATTCAATTTTATCTGAAGACACAAAAGAGTCAAAATCCGAAAGCTCTTTTTTGTAGTTGTAATTATAATGCCAAAAAATCAAGTCGGCGCATTCGTCTTTATGTTGATCGTTACAGGCCTCTTGAATCTTCTATTTACCTACTTATTTCTTTTCTTTTTCTTTGCTTTGATTTGTTATTTGTATGGAATGTGGCTTTATTCTTGTTTTCTTTATTTTTAATAGGAATTCTCTTGTTAAGACCCTATGAATCAATTGAAACTTCAGATTCATATCAGAACCGCGATGATTCAATAAAACCTTCAAACTAAGTCCAAAGATTCTTTGAGTAAGAACCGTTGGATCATCACTTATTCAATGAATAGAATAGATATAATAAATTAAAATACAAAGAAAAGAAAGATTTGTCCTTTGATCAAAATAAGCATAAACTAAATGAGAGTTTGAAAGAAGAAAAAATCTTTCGCTTTATAAATAAGAAAACTCTTTCTTTGAAATTTGATTTTTTAGTCCGGCCGCGAGGTTTGAATATTAAGTATGAATCATAGTTCGAATACTTCGTGATCCATTTCATATATTCCGTGCTCCAGATACTAGAATGGCTATCCGACGGGATAAAACTATCTCGATCAAGATGACAGACCCATTTTCTGTACTATCAATAGGATCAATTATAACAAGTCACACACTCATATTCCGGAAATACAGAAACAAATAAATTTCGCGGTCGAACTACCAAAATAAAATGGGCTAAAAAAAATCCGAGAACTAAAGGTTTCACTTTTTGTATTGAAAAGCGAGGCTTCGTGGTTCTTGTGAATCTAATTCAGTGAAATTCCATCCAGTAAAACGGAAGAATTATAAATCTCCAAAATAATAGATAAGAATATCGCAAATAAAGCCATTGCGACACCCATCAAAGGAGTCGTTCCCCATCCAGGGGCTACTTTACCATATTCCGAATTCAATGGTTTCAAAAAATCCCCTACAACAGTTCGTCTTGGACCAGATCTAGAACTACCCTCAACGGTTTGTGTAGCCATAAATCTTATTTTGTATTCAGTGAGATCTGTTGACTTTGTATATCATTCCGCTGTAAATAAACGATCTTATCATAGATCCACTGTGATCTTGAAATTATATAATAATGGAAACAGCAACCTTAGTCGCCATCTCTATATCTGGTTTACTTGTAAGTTTTACTGGGTACGCCTTATATACTGCCTTTGGGCAACCCTCTCAACAATTAAGAGATCCATTCGAGGAACACGGGGACTAATTGAAGTAATGAGCCTCCCAATATTGGGAGGCTCATTACTTCAATTGAGATAATGAAAAATCATTTCATTTTTTAGTTGGAACTTTAGGCGGTTCTCGAAAAAAGATAGCGAAAAAAATTATCCCTAGAGTAGAGACTAAGAGGAATGTATAAACCAATGCTTCCATAAATTCGATCGTGGTTTACAATTATAGCTTCCGTACCTGTTTATTTTGAATCATCTCCCGAATAAAATAAAGAAAGAACAAGAATCAAAGAAAAGGCAGCGATTTTAATCAAGATTTTTCCAGCAGCCTATGTCAAATCACAAACAGAAAATAGAAGCGAAAAATAACAAAGCAATCTTGCATCAGACTACTTGTCTTCTTGTAGTTGGATCGCCAAGTTTTTGGAATGCTCCAAATTCCACTTGAGCATCCAAATCTGGATCAATACCGGCAAAAACATCTCGGAACAGGGTTCTAGCACCATGCCAAATGTGTCCGAAGAAGAAAAGCAAAGCAAACGAAGCATGCCCAAAAGTAAACCAACCCCTTGGACTGCTACGAAAAACACCATCGGATTTCAAAGTAGCACGATCTAATTCAAAAATTTCACCCAATTGAGCACGTCTAGCATATTTTTTCACAGTAGCAGGATCACTATAACTCACTCCGTTGAGTTCGCCACCATAGAACTCAACAGTTACACCTACTTGTTCGACACTATACTTCGATTCTGCCCTTCTAAAAGGGACATCCGCTCTAACAATTCCATCTCCGTCTACCAAAACAACCGGAAATGTTTCAAAAAAAGTCGGCATACGACGTACAAAAAGTTCACGCCCTTCTTTATCTCTAAAGATAGGGTGTCCTAACCACCCAACGGCTATTCCATCCCCGTTGTCCATTGAACCCGCTCTGAATAATCCTCCTTTTGCCGGATTATTGCCAATGTAATCATAAAAAGCTAATTTTTCAGGAATTTTAGACCAAGCTTCTGATAAACTTTGATTTTCGGCTAACCCAGCACTAACCCTTCGATATATTTCTTGCTGGAAGTATCCTTGATCCCATTGATAACGAGTAGGACCAAATAATTCGATGGGGGTAGTTGCTGAACCATACCACATAGTTCCAGCAACAACAAAAGCTGCAAAAAAGACAGCAGCTATACTACTGGAAAGGACGGTTTCAATATTTCCCATACGTAATCCTTTGTATAAACGTTGGGGCGGACGGACACTAAGATGGAATAAGCCCGCTAATATGCCCAATGTCCCCGCTGCAATATGATGAGAGGCTATTCCTCCCGGAACAAAAGGATCAAAACCTTCCACGCCCCACGCCGGATTTACAGGTTGTACCTTTCCGGTTAGTCCATACGGGTCGGACACCCATATTCCAGGACCATACAATCCTGTTACATGAAATGCGCCAAAGCCAAAGCAAGCCACTCCTGAGAGAAATAAATGAATTCCAAAAATCTTGGGCAAATCCAAAGAGGGTTTTCCTGTGCGCTCATCACAAAAAATTTCTAGATCCCAATATACCCAATGCCAGATAGCTGCCAAGAAGCACAAGCCAGAAAACACAATATGTGCTCCGGCCACACCTTCGTAACTCCAAATACCCGGATTTGTTATAGTCCCCCCTGTAATACTCCAACCGCCCCATGAATTGGTTATTCCTAAACGAGTCATGAAGGGTATAACGAACATACCTTGTCTCCACATTGGATCAAGAACGGGATCGGAGGGATCAAAAACGGCTAATTCATATAGAGCCATTGAACCGGCCCAACCAGCAACCAGAGCTGTATGCATTATATGAACAGAAAGCAAGCGACCGGGATCATTCAATACGACAGTATGAACACGATACCAAGGCAAACCCATGGAAATACCCCTTTATCAACGAAAAATAGACACTATGTAACTTTATTGCATTGGAATACCTCCCCTTTTCGGTGGATTCTTTCGGAGAAAGGATTAATATTTGTTCTATTCCATTAGTAATAAGGGAAGAATTCGGCTCAGAAGAAAAAAGAGAAGCAGATCTATTCTATACCCGATAAGTATCAATACGCAATGGGGGTTGATCCTATTTTTTATGAATGAATGCAGCCCTATTTGTTCATCATTCAAAGGAACTATTCGTAAGAATTCTCTTTCATTCATTCTGCCTTTCTTTATTTTATGGCCTTATTCTATCTATGTATAAAATATGCTAAAGGCCAATATTATTATTAAGACCATTATTACGCTTCCACATCAAAGTGAAATATAGTATTTAATTCTTTTTCTTTCCTTTAATGCCTATTGGTGTTCCAAGAGTTCCTTTTCGAAATCCGGGGGAGGACGATGCCGTTTGGGTTGACGTATAGTGCGACTTGTCAAATATATTGGGTCATATGGGATTCCCCCGTTCTCTCGCCCGATCGAGATATCCTCTGTTTCGCCCAAAAAAGATTGATTGAATTATCAAAAATTTGTAGCGTGAAGTGTAATGAAGTGCAATTAGAGATCCATTTCATTTTTTTTGGGGGGTATCCAGATTAATATTTTCAATTAGAATGATTTATGGTTGGCTTGGTTGGACCGATAAAATGAAGTATCCAGGCTCCGTTTAGAAAAAACCCAATTGGTAATATATTTATGATTACCACCTATATCATAATCATAAAAAAAAAAAAAAATTATAATAAGAGCGATTTCAAACTGTTAATCAATCGAATAATATGAGAAATACGTTGAATATTTGGCGGAAAAGGAAAACATGAAAGAAAAAGGAATTAAATAAAATAAAAAAGTAAATGAAATCATAGCAAAAAGACGTGGTATTGGGTCATTTGTCCTATATGCGCAAATCCAAATCGGGCAGATCTTTACTCGGAGTAGAGCATAAACCTAAAAAAATTGAATAAAAAATTGACGAACCCCATTCAGGAACAAGAAAATGACATCGTGATTTGGATTGAATCCCAATGAAAAAAAATAGATCAATGAAAAGTTTGTGCGATAAGTTTAGCGAATTTTTTCTATATTATAGGAAAACGGGCCAAAACTCATCTTTCTTTAATTTAATTTCAGTTTCTTTTTAAAATGTAAGAAAAAGCCTCTTCATTATAAATTAGAAGTTAGAAAAGTCCCACTAGAAAAAACGAAGGATGGCTGGAATCTACACATTGATTTTTTTTCGCAATTTTTGTTGAACCGTATGCATCAAAAGGTGCCTGTACGGCTACTAAGGGATACAATTTTATCCTAATCAACCGACTTTATCGAGACAGATTACTTTTTTTAGGCCAAGAGGTTGATAGCGAGATCTCGAATCAACTTATTGGTCTTATGATATATCTCAGTATAGAGAGTGATACCAAAGATCTGTATTTGTTTATAAACTCTCCTGGCGGATGGGTAGTACCCGGAGTAGCTCTTTATGATACTATGCAATTTGTGCAACCAGATGTGCAGACAATATGCATAGGATTGGGCGCTTCAATGGGATCTTTTCTCCTGGCCGGAGGAGCAATTACCAAACGTCTAGCATTCCCTCACGCTCGGCGCCAATGAGTTTTTTTTTTATTTGATGAAAAAAAAAAAGAAGACTATGCCTTCGCCATATGAAATATGAATTAGTAAGTAATAATAGCATGGCACTTCGAATTCGATATGAAAATTGTTTTTATTTCTTTTTTTTTTTTTTTTGAAAAAATATATAGATATATTAGATTATGTATCGAAAGAGTAGTATGAGAGAAGGGGCATTTCCAATTTTATCTTAGCTGTCGTGAGCCCATCTCAGCGTCACAAACTTTTTTTTTCTTTTCACACCAGAGGCTATTAACAATATTTATGTTATGAAAGAGTACGAAAAAAAAAAAGACTCTTTTTTCTTTCTTTTTTTTGAAAAAAAAAAGAAACTTTGGGATTGCTGAATCACAGACGAAATAAATATATAAAGCAACGGGGCCATCATAGTATTTTAAAACTTTTCCGAAAAAAAAAGAAAAAGAAGGGTGGTAATTGGATTATTTATTGATCTGGGTCTAATAGACTCTATATTTTCTCTTTTTTCGATGAAAGAGAAAGAAAAAAGAGAATTCCATTGTAAAGCCGTATGCAATGCGCAAAAAATGCCTGTACGGTTGTTCAATTCTATCTTTTTTTCTTATTATTCTTTAGCTATTCTTTTCGCCTCATTATGTGAGTTAGAAGAACCTTTTATTATGTTATATCATCAGGGTAATGATCCATCAACCTTCTAGTTCTTTTTATGAGGCACAAACGGGAGAAGTTATCCTGGAAGCGGAAGAACTACTGAAACTTCGCGAAAGCATCACAATGGTTTATGTACAAAGAACGGGCAAGCCCTTATGGGTTGTATCCGAAGACATGGAAAGAGATGTTTTTATGTCAGCAACAGAAGCCCAAGCTCATGGAATTGTGGATCGTGTAGCAGTTAAAAAATAGCAACGATTTAACACCAATCCACAATTTAATTAAGATTGATTGAATCCCTCTTATTCCTTTCCTTCTTAACTTAAGGAGTTAATATTTTATTAATCTATTAAAGAGAAAAAGAAGTAATTCATAATCATCTGGTTAGGATCGATCTAAACCAGTCTATTATGTATATGATTCAGCATGCCAACTATTAAACAACTTATTAGAAATGCAAGACAGCCAATTAGAAATGTCACGAAATCCCCTGCTCTTGGGGGATGTCCTCAGCGCCGAGGAACATGTACTAGGGTGTATGTGCGACTTGTTCAGATCATGGGCTGAGAAAAAAGAAACAATTTTTTCAGTATCAACGATCAGTACCAGTGAATAGAATGAGGTTCTTCCGTTCACTATCTAAAAAAGATAGATCTACCATATCCTTCTATTGTGTATGAAATTTATGGTTTCCATTGGCGCAAATCCAATCTTGGAATTTAAGATGAGAAAAAATTCCCCATTGGTAGCAAATGCTTATCCAGTAAGCGGGGAAAATCCTATTTAAAAAGCAAAAAGATTATGCTTCGACTCTTGCAAAGAACGGACTAACAGGGTTAGCTACCCAATTAATCCTCCTAATTACATACCGTTACTGTATAAGATAGATCTCGTTGTGAAAGATCTATTACTGGAAAATTTATGAGTAGAGCCGAAGAGTGTGAACTGTACAAGTTACCAATTAAATGAAGGAATGAGCTCCGGTGTATAGAGGGGACCTCACCGTTTAAGAAGTAACCATAGAAACGATGGAACCCACTATTTATTTATCCATTTCTATTTACTCCTTTATTTTAGTTAATATGCTTTTTTTGATACCTAGTATCAATACAATTTCTTATTTCAAGGCGAAATGAAATGCCTAGAAAAAAGGAAAAATCGTGGTCGGGACGGTTATAGTAGCAAAAGCCATTGGAATTTTTATTTTATACATTGGAAGAATCCGTTTTGTTATTAATAGACGAGAAAAGAATAACTGAAAGAAAGAATTCGTTATTCATCAAAATTTCTTTTATTCAATGACCAGAATTAAACGGGGATATATAGCTCGGAGACGTCGAAAAAAAATTCGTTTATTTGCATCAAGCTTTCGAGGGGCTCATTCAAGGCTTACTCGCACTATTACTCAACAAAGAATAAGAGCTTTGTTTTCGGCTCATCGGGATAGAGATAGGAAAAAAAGAGATTTTCGTCGTTTGTGGATCACTCGAATAAATGCAGTAATTCGCGAAATGGGGGTATCCTATAGTTATAGCAGATTTATAAAAAATCTGTACAAGAAAGAGCTGCTTCTTAATCGTAAAATACTTGCGCAAATAGCTATCTCAAATAGGAATTGTCTTTATATGATTTCCAACGAGATTATAAAATAAGGAAATCGGAAGGAATCCACCGAACTGCTTTAAATGAAATGGGGTTCCCTCGGGAATGAACTCGGGGAAGGTAGAGTAGAAATTAATATGATAAAAAAAATTCTGATAAGGTTATCAAAACAAGATGAGCGAAGACGCTCAATAAAAAAAAAAAAGATTTCTTTTTCTTCCCCAACCCGCTGTTATTTATTTCTTTTTTCTTACGACACGACCATTTTGATTATCATATTTTTTGAATAAAGCATCAGTCTACGTTTGCTAATTTTGAGTCAATTGAAGGGTAAGCCTATTTTTTTCTGGTTCTAAGAGCAGTAGTTCTAGCGGTCGACTCGCTTCTTTCAAATTGTTTCTCATTATTAAGAAAGGGTAACGAAGCTAAAATACGAGCTTGTTTTATAGCAATAGTAATTAATCGTTGTTGTTTTAAGGTCAATCTATTTACTCGCCTAGATAATATTTTTCCTTGTTCACTAATAAATCGACTAATTAAACTCATGTTTCTATAATCAATTCGATCCCCCGATTGGATCGGGGGCAAACGCCTACGAAAAGATCGCTTGGATTTAAGAAAGAGTCGCTTGGATTTATCCATGATTTCTTTATTCCTTATTTCTAAAAAGAATCCTATCCTTATCTCTATTTCTAAAATACTATTTTGATCGGATCAAATTCAAATTATAGAATTAATATAATAAATAGGATTTGGTTTGTTTATTTTATTATTATTTAAATATTTAAATATATAGAAATATATAGAAATTAAAATATATAATATTAATATATATAAATATATATAATAAATATATGTAATAATATTAATAATATAATAATTCTAATAATATAGAATAATAATATAGAATAATAATATCTAAATAAAATATGCGTTATATATAACTAATTATATATATAATATATTATATACCTAAATACCTAATGGCATATTTTCATATTCTCGGGAAGGGGTGACATACGAGCACTTGATTCGATTTATTTCTTTATCTCCCCGTGAATTGTATGTTTGTAACAATAGGGACAGAATTTCTTCAATTCCAATCGACTAGGCGTATTGTGTCGATTTTTTTGAGTAATATACCTGGAAATGCCCGTTGATTCCTTATTAACGCCATTTCGAACACAACTGGTACATTCCAAAATAATCGTTACTCGGACATCTTTACTCTTGGCCATGAACCTCCTTTGAGTTTTTAATTCACCCAACTCTTCTATTTTCCGATCAAAAGTGAACAAGAAAGGAATGAAAAAGAAATAAATAAAAGTTGCTAACTCAAAACCAAATACTGAAAGATTTCGTTGCAATCAATTGCAATCAATATAGTAAATCAATAAATATAGATTATATTAATAGTAAATAATATAATAGTAAATAATAAGAATAAGTAATACAATGATTTTGAACTCTATTTAGAATCAAAGTACGGTATTTTCTTTAAGTATCTTGTAGGATACTGTTGTTCCAGCCACATTTATCTTTTCGCTCCACTAGTAATTTAATTGGAGCTTGAACCCAAGTTTCGGTGAGGTTGAATCCACTTTTTTCGTTCTACCTTACTTATTTATTTTATCTAATTCTTATAGAATTCTAAAAAAAAACTAAAAAAAAGGGGGGGCGAGAGATTAGTCCCAGATATTTGATTGTATCTCGATCTAATCTTTTTCACCCCGTCCCGCGGCAATAACTAGAATTAAAAAAAAGGGAATGTTAACGCATCTGGGAAGAAACGATTGATCTCTATCAATAAACCCGCTAAAGAACCGAACCAGAGAGTACTTAGTACCGGTGCTACGGAAAGATATGTTTTTAGATCTCGCATTTGAAATCCTCCTTTTTTATCGTATTACATTATGGTAATACATATATAATCACATGTATGTGTGGTTAAAGACCACTTGTATTTGTATATTTGTACCCGGAATTCCTAATTAAAAATTCAAATTTAAATGTACAATGATTCGATAGATAAGATTTTCCTTTTCTTAAAACAGCAAAATAGATCCCTTTC